AATAGATAGTAAATGGATCGGTTTGAAAATAAATGAGCTCTTAGTCGTAGAATATTATTCTCGTCAGACTTGACCTAACAAAAATAACAAGGAAAGGTTCGGACAATTTTGCTCGCTTTTCGCCGAATATAATATATCTAATATAAATCTAAGCTTAAGCTAAGCGCTTTTTTATCCAGATTTTTCCAATTTATGTATCACAACAATCGGCAGTAAAATTCTCATTCCTTTTCGCGCTTTTTGGTATTTTTTTTTACATACCACAGTAATTAGGAATAGAAAATCTCTATCAAATAAGGGTCTTATAGAATGGAAATAACGGTATAAATTGTTATTTGATACATTGTGTTAAGTAACCTTGGTGAATTAGATGAAGGTACAGAAACGGAAAGAGAGGGATTCGAACCCTCGGTAAACAAAAGCCTACATAGCAGTTCCAATGCTACGCCTTGAACCACTCGGCCATCTCTCCTACATAACATAATCTTATTATTGACCATAAACCGAGTGAATAGCGAGTAATTCATATTATTGCAGTACAGGTACAACCAATCTATTCTAATGGAAATGAAAAACTTTTCCTAAAATTTTCAAATAAAAATATTCAATATTCCTTTTACTTCTATTCTAGGTATAGGTAAAAGAATAAAAAACTCTTTTTCTTGTTAAGGAAAAAGGGGGATATTTTAATGTTTGTTAAGACGACGATTATTTCTTATTTTTATTTTATTTATATTATACCGGATAAGACCAATGACTTAACTTAGAATAAATCAACTGAAGGATCTATATTTTATACTAGGGTTACATTTAGACTATGGTTCTATAGGAATAAAAAATGCTTTTCCAATCCCATCTCAACGGCAACTCTTCTAATTACCTACCCCATGGATCTATTACAAATGGATAAATTGTTCCATAGGTTTTTCTATTTCGATTGTATAGTGTATACACGTTATACAAACAAAAAATGATGGTGACTTTATTTTTATTATATTATATTATAGAATAATTATTCTATTTTTTTTTTCCTCTTTGAATCATGATCAAATCAAAACTTCTCGAGTTCTCAGAATCTGTAGTGTAGGAACATAAAGTCCTTGATTCTTAAACTTAGTTAAATGAAATTGGTAATAGTTCCGTTCATTGGGATACTACAAAATTTTGATGAAATCCAATCATATTCAAATATTTCCTATCTCTCCCTGCCAAAAGGGCACAATTTGAGTGGAAAGTCTATATTTTTTAGAATTAGTCTCTTTTTATGTTATTTCGTACTGTACAATTCCTTTGTTTGTGAGATCATTTTCCTCGAGGGGAAATGAGAAGAATTATAGAATGGGTTGCTAATTATGCCTAGATCTCGGATAAATGGAAATTTTATTGATAAGACCTCTTCAGTTGTAGCCAATATCTTATTACGAATAATTCCGACAACTTCAGGAGAAAAAGAGGCATTTACCTATTACAGAGATGGTGCGATTTGATTCTTTTTTTTTTTAGCTATCAGTCTTACGAGAAAGAGACATGTTTCAGGTTGAGGATAGAAAGAAAAAATTTATATGGAAATAACCCTGCGTTTGGTGAAGGTGAAGTTTGGAGATAGAACAATGCCTTCTGTCGTGTATCCTCGATTGATGCGGCCTCAGATGCTTCAATCGTCGATTTTAGTATTGAGCGAAAGGTTACACCTATAGGTTCTATATTGCAGGTTAATCCTAGTCTACTCTACTAGTACTAATAGGGGGCATAGGGGAAGAAGCACTACACCTAGGAATCAACAACACGAAAACTTTGTTATAAATTACCCCTTTTACTTATTTGTATCGGGACTAAGAAGGAAGAATGGTTGGGACAACAAACATCCATCTCGTTTGTATTTTGGGTACCCGTATAACCATCGAAGATCGTTGAAGTGACTAATTCCTGGAAATAGGGGCGTTAGGGACAAAGAAATTGTTGGAGTTACCATTTCTATCTAACACTTATATGATTGGTGTTAAGAAAAAAACCTCTTGCAGGAAGGATGGCTAGAGATTTCTTGTAAAAATACCAGCCCCTATCAGTTCATAAAAGGATATTTATTTTTTGATCCCACAGATTATTCCTTTTAATACTATGCACAGAAAGGAGGAGCCGTATGAGATGAAAGAAAATCTCACGTACGGTTCTGGAACGGAGATTCTTTGAATAGAATGACGACCGTAACGGATGTCGGCTCAATCTGAAGGAAATTATGCGGAAGCTTTACAAAATTATTATGAAGCTACGCGATCAGAAATCGATCCCTATGATCGAAGTTATATACTCTATAACATAGGCCTTATACACACAAGTAATGGAGAGCATACGAAAGCTTTGGAATATTATTTTCGGGCACTAGAACGGAATCCATTCTTACCACAAGCTTTTAATAATATGGCCGTGATCTGTCATTACGTGCGACTATCTCCACTATAGAAAGAAGGAAAAAAGGATCAAATCGGCTAGTACTAGTAAA